TAGATAGCTATCTATTTATACGTTTCTATAGATATGTTAGATATGTTTCCTCCTTCATTTTTATTGCGGGTGGATTCGAGACTGCACATACCGCACTATAGCTAAATTGTTATTTTCTAGTCAATTTGCTATTCAAGGAAAAATGGAAGCACGGCAATTTACTGAGAATTTGCTATTGGGATCATATCATATAGGGGGAAGATGGGCGATTAGCTATTTGTATAAGCATTTCTGCTCTGGGGTTTCCATCGACTTTTAGTTGCAAACAGAATGGAAATTGGTTTATTGAAAATAATTAATACGGGTTAGTTTAGTTAACGATCAATATATCAATTTATATATTATTAGTATTAGTTTATATATTATTAGATATATAATATCTATTTTTATATTTATATAATAAAATAGAGATTAGGAATCTCAAATTTTCAATTCAAATACAAGAATCATTCATCAATTTCAAGTTCCATTTCATAGTTAATGGTTCCAATTTGCCCCGAATTATGACTTTGGTGACGGAAAAATCACATTAAGTTTTTTTCAATATCAAAGTTTTTGGATATTTATGTTTTGAGATACTATCCATATAAACATATAACCATAAGGAATGGACCCAATACAAAAAACGATGGGTTTATTTCGGGCAAGGGATTAAAGAAAATGGGATTCAAAATGAAAAATACAAGTGAAATAAAAAAGAAAGAAATTAAGTAATCCCACATCCCATCCAAAGAAAGAGAGACTATTCTCATCTATTTCAATATTCTCATCTATTTCGTAAGGTATTATTTTGGTTTGGCGACATGGCCGAGCGGTAAGGCGGGGGACTGCAAATCCTTTTTCCCCAGTTCAAATCCGGGTGTCGCCTGATCAACAAAAAGGAGAAAATCTTGTATTTGATTTGGCTGATATAACTCGATTAGTTTTTCTCCAGCAGAAGCAAACGTAGGAAAAGGCCTTTGGATACTTGCTTGATTCTAAACATCTGGAAGTTCTGTTTTCTAAACAGAAAGTGCTAGAAATGCTTGCCTTTAGGATTCTGGGGTAAGATTCCCCGAAAGATTCGAGTAGTGGAATGAAAAAAATTTCATATAAGGATTTCCTGATTCCATTCCACTACGTAATGAGGTGTTTCATTACTGGTTCTTGAATTCAATTCGATAGCCTGATGGAAAATTGACTTTTTTTGATAGATAAGATGCACTACACCTAGAAAAAATGCAAAAAGAAAGAATGAATTGAATTTCTTTTCAATAAACCAAAATCAAGAATGAATAAGTGATCCTCAGGTTGATCCCGGAGATAAATATTAGACAGTAATGATTAGATGAAACGGGAAACAGAGGGATGGAGTAGATCGTTATCTACTCCTGAATCTAAATTCATTTTTAGGGCTTTTCCCGAATTTTTTACCTAATACCTAACCTAACTAAAATAGATAAAATAAAAGACAAGAAAAGAAAGAATAGCTTTTCTACATCTTATCTTAAGATTCAGCGGATTTCCCCTGATATTTCCAAACGCGTGACTGTGTATTTTTTTATGCTTACCCCCTTACGATTCCACTAGAAAAAGAGTATCACTTGTTGGAAGCGGATTTATTGGAGCCTTTCATCAACGGCGTTAGGTCATAATCCCCTTTTTTTTGACTATGCGCCATTGATCCCACTATTATTAGTGAACACTAGTGGAATATCCTTCATAGAGACAGGAGACATAATTTACATGGATATAGTAAGTCTTGCTTGGGCTGCTTTAATGGTCGTCTTTACTTTTTCTCTGTCCCTCGTAGTATGGGGGCGAAGTGGACTTTAAAGGCACTACTAATTGATTGACGTGAAGAATCAAGCTGTATGGATTGTTTTATAGACACACTTAAAAAAAAAAAAGCCCTTCTTTTTTTTTTGATGTATATATATATTTTATGTATACATAAAATAGAAAGATATAAAGTATATAATATACAACTTCTTCCATTACAATAAGCATAATTGGTAGTATGCTAGCTAGTATGGTAGAAAGCATCTTTCTACCATACTATCGGATCTCATATAATAGTATCCCGCTAATTCGCATTCCACTTCTACGACGCAAAATTCCAATTAATCCTTTTGATTTCTTCGATTTCTTCAATAGGTGCCTCAAAAAAACAATCAAGTTTCATTCAACTTAATCACTTTGACTCACGGTTTTTACATATATTATAAGTAAAAAGGCAGTAGGAACTAGAATGAAGAGTGCAGTAGCAATAAATGCGAGAATATTGACTTCCATAATCTCAGTGTTTTTTATTTTTCATTTTTATTAGGCAATAATTCGGGATTTAATCCCATGGAGATGAGCAAATTTTCACCCCGAAAATTCAATGGGCTGAATTCAACCTCGATGATATTGAATCAGATCAATATCATGAATAAAATATCTGAGCTATCAAATCAATTCATCGTATAAAACGGAATAGTATACCACAGGAAGATCGTTTTTTTAGCCATACCAAATTCAAAATCGGATTCATGATCCAATTCACATGATTCAATTCAATCGACTTCCTTTCTCTTTTGGATTCTTTTTTATTTTTTTCTTATTTATTATTTTATTTCTCCTTCTTTCTTGTTTTTCTATAAATTAGACCCCATTCCTTGTAGATTCATCTGATGAATCTGATGAAGTAGTATTTGAATACTCTTTACGTTTCATTTCCGTTGGTTACAAACAAACCAACTCAAACAAACAATAGAAGCTAAATAAAAAAGAAGAAGGAGTTAACTACTTTTTTTAATGATCTAATTTGCGTGGAAAACAAATCAAACAAGTATCCTAAAAAAGTCCTAGTATTATTATACTACTATTATACTACTACTAAGATATAAAAAAGATTGAATATTCTAGCAACGTTCACTATGTATAGTCTGTCTTCGACAGCACTTCTCTTAAAAAAAAATTCATTCTCTCTACTCTAAAAAGAGTTTGGATACTTTTTTTCATGTTATTGGCTTTTATTTGATTGATTTTATTCCGTCGGGACTGACGGGGCTCGAACCCGCAGCTTCCGCCTTGACAGGGCGGTGCTCTAACCAATTGAACTACAATCCCCATGAAATCAAGCTATCGAGTATACATATATATATTTATACTTGCATTGAAACTAAACGATTTCAATTTTGATTCGAATCTCGGTTTTATAAGGATCACCGAGGTACGAGGGATATACTGATATATCCATACTTTATCGAGAGCGACACATAACATATTATTAGTTCAGTACTGTCCAAATGGAATGAAAACCCATCTTTATCGTTAAAAAAAAGTTTTTTCTTTATTCGGTTTTTATTATAGGTTATTATTATATATAAGATATAAGACTATTTAGAAAATCGTAAATTGAGATTAGAGTTCTTAGCAAAATAGGAATTTTTGCTAACAAAAAAATGGAACAGAGCAATTCAAGCGGTAAGGATATATCCGAAATTCTTTTATTCGTTAATATCCGTAGAACAAAGAAAAAGTCTATATCATTTCATGGCGGATCAGGGAATTCTTGGGCCGAGCTGGATTTGAACCAGCGTAGACATATTGCCAACGAATTTACAGTCCGCCCCCATTAACCGCTCGGGCATCGACCCAGGAAGAAGCCATTCTAGTCTTAGTTAGAAGCCTAGATCAACTTCTTTTCGTAGTACCCTACCCCCAGGGGAAGTCGAATCCCCGCCGCCTCCTTGAAAGAGAGATGTCCTGAACCACTAGACGATGGGGGCATAGTTGCCCAAGCGCCAGCATATTATATGATACGATGATTATCATATGATAAGTTTTTTTATATTGTCAATATAACGGAAGAGTCTGATTAGACTCGAAAGGTCTTTCCCTCTTTCATATAATTTCATAAAATTTTTCGTTCTGGAATCAACCATATCCATTCTGAGTCTATTGCTGACTCTAATGCATATATATTTATTACATAATAATAGATTTTTTAGATCTAATATATATATATATATAAATTATACAACATATCTCTATAGGAATAGATATATCTTGTATGCATATTAATAATTGATTCATGAATTGAGCCAAAGAAGCCCCTTTAACTCAGTGGTAGAGTAACGCCATGGTAAGGCGTAAGTCATCGGTTCAAATCCGATAAGGGGCTTTTTTCTTTCATCAAAAAACACCAGTATTTTTTAGACTCTATTCGAATAATATATTCGAACGTAAAAATAGAGATATTTATAGCATTTTGTTATTCTTAACATTTGGCTATTAGATTAGAATGACTTAGAATAAGTAATAAGATAAGTCGTCTTTTGAATTACCAAATATTCCTGCCTATTTTCTATTTTCCCTCACAATCTATTCTAATCGAAAATAGAAAAATTAAAAAAGTAAGTAGACCTAACCTATTGATTCATGACTTTATCCACTATTCTGATATTCAAATTCGATAGAGATAAACTTGTAAAAGTGGATCTTTTTTATTTCATAGTTATTTAGACTCCACCCGAATCTGTCGATATTGCCGATTCCGTAGTCTTGTTCCTAGGATATCTCAGAGGACTAATGCTATTCTGCTCGTTCGCAGAGAAGGGTTTATTTCCATAATACAAGTCAAGATTCATTTTTTTCAATAATTTCCATATAAGATATATCTATCCCATTATGGCTTGATATATGAAATCCAAAAATTTCAATATCGATACATATGATATCTTTTTTCAGACAATAGAATGGTGGAGAGTGGAGAATAAATGCGAGTTTGGGGTTTTCGATTCTATTTCTCTTTATATTCATCTAAAAAAAGGAATAGAATAAGATAAGGAAGTAGAATAAAAAAAAGACAATACAATAAAAGAGCATGAAAAGAGTAAAGTAAGAAAAAAAAAAAAAAGAATATATTTATATTATACTACTAATAGTGGAGTAGTTTAATACAATAGGAATTAATACAGAAAAATATGGATTTGATCAACGAATCTTATTCTTGGATCTTGTTCTTGAGTTGA